ATAATCAATAAAAAAATAAAGATATAAAAGAACTCAAAACTGTCTAGTTATAAGATATTTAGTAAGAGAAATAATATGAGATTTTCAATCATTCCCTAGTCCGGCGATTTATATCCATATTTATATCAATATAGTAAGTAAAAGAATGACACCAAAAATCAAAATAAAAAATGGATTCTGATATGGATTATAGGATCGGCCAATAACTCGGCCCAAGAAAAGAAAATAAGACCTAGTTTTTTAGTTAGTTTATTCAGAGGTATTAGCTAATTCATTGTGGAACCGATTGATTGGCTTCTAGTCCAATAAAACAAACTTCTATTTTTGGTAAATTATATGTTATAATACTTGTGACCTCGTATAGAACTAAAAAAAGAGATTACTCAAATTACCTTACTAATTACTTTTTAATTACCTTTATTTTAGTAAGTAATGTATTGTTTAACAGATTAACTACTTGATTTGCATTTCAATTATGGCTACTCTATCTTCAAACTTGATCAATTAATCAAAAAAATATTACATTGATTATTGTTTTCTTAAATTAAGTAAAGGTTCTTAAGCTTTCGATTTATTAAATGTAAGACGACAGTCTATAAATAAAATGAGATATGGATATGAATTGGAACTTTTTTTATTCTTATCAACAGCAATCAAGTTGATTTCTATAGTAATAGACCCCATATAGACATAGATCGAATGAAGATATGAAGGTACCAATCAAATCAGTACGAATTATTCTTTTTTTCGGACATTGTATAGAATAGAGATGCAAAAAAATTTCTTTGAAAATCACACCTTTTTTATCCCTAGTAATACTCTATGCGATGCTCGTGTATCCATATTTTTGTATGTTGTGAAGTAAGTATCGGCTATGGAATAAATATAGATAATGAATGGAAAGAACAACCCCATTTTGAACAATACATGTCTTTCACATCCAACTATCAAAATGAGTAACCTCTTTTTTAAAATGGCGGTTCCAAAGAAACGTACTTCTGTGTCAAAAAAGCATATTCGTAGAAATATTTGGAAGAGAAAGGGATATTGGGCCGCGTCAAAAGCTTTGTCTTTAGCTAAATCGATTTCTACCGGACATTCAAAGAGTTTTTTTGTGCGACAAACAAGTAATAAAGCCTTGGAATAATCTGAATCGACATGACTAGATGAATTGAATTGGATGATTTATAAATCAAATGAATAATGACTATTAACTAAAACGAATGTTTTGAACTCATCACAATATAAGATAGAACTGCCTGTTGTGGTATGTAGAATAAGAATTATTCTGTCTACTATTCTTTTTTTTTTTCAAACAAGAAGTAGTTCAAAAATAGAAGGTTTTATTATTTTGATAAACTTTTTTTATATGATTGTTTTCTTTTCTTATAGTAGATTTTTATAATTCGCGAGATGGGGATTGTAACTTTCCCCGTCGATTAACTTTTCACAATAAAAACCCCCCTTTTTTTAGGAAAGAGTTTATTGGATTATGTATCTCTAATGGTTATAGATCATTATTGTAGAAAATCTGAAACAAATACAAATAAAGTATGAAGGGGGTTAGAACCCCCTCCCTTTTTGTTCCATAGCGAAACAGATATAAGATCTATTGTAAAAATTAACGGGTTGTTGAAACGAATTGATTAAAATATACATTTTAAAACTTTAACTTTGCTTTGTAACTTTCCAAATCACTACATATCTACATAGACCCCCTCTTGTTTTGAACGAATCAACAAACGGAAAAAAAACTGCCAGGATTCAATTTAGATCGATATTTATGTACGAAGAATGAATCAATCTTACGTAAAGTAAAATAGATCCTATCTATCCTATGTTTGAAATGAAAGATCGATCAATCGATATATCCTATTTATAGATCTACTATCTAGATGTATTTTTTCTATTAATATCTATGTTTATATATATATATATTTTCGAAACTTTCTAAGTTCTTCTGAGCTCAAAGTACATATAGTATAATTTTGAGAAAGACGGAAACTCTTTTGTTTATTATATGACCTGCCCAATACCTAACTGGTTTGGTAAATCCTCGCACGAATTATGTTATGTATACAACGAGGATCCCGATCATGAAGAAGTTTTGATACCAAACTATCCAAATATTTATAGAAATCGCTTGGATGTAGTGATTAAATTGTGATACATAAAAAATATTATTTTCTTTTGTTCATTGAAAAATGAATCTTTTTCATTTCGGATCCATTAAATCAGATAAAATAAATGAGAAATGAATCATCAAAAAAAAAAAAGAAAATTTTTAGTTCTTCGGTTGAGGGCACAACCATCTAGTTTCAACTGTTCCAGAAGAACTTATACTACGGGAAAGCCCGCCGTTTAAAACGACACTCTACCACGATACTAAGGATTATTGAACGTTTAAATATTTATTTGAACGAGTCTTTATTCATCGATCGTTTCTTAAAATATATTGGATTAAATCCTTCAATCTCGACGATTGAACATCATATCGACTATGATTGTTTCAATCAAGCCGCCATGGTGAAATCGGTAGACACGCTGCTCTTAGGAAGCAGTGCTAGAGCATCTCGGTTCGAGTCCGAGTGGCGGCATCCTCTCAAAAAGGCACAATAGATCCTATAATGAATTCAATTCCTGATTTTCATTCTGTAATGGGGGAGAAATTCTCCTTTTTATAACAAAACGATTTTTTTTATGATATTTTCAACTTTAGAACATATCTTAACTCATATCTCTTTTTCTATCATTTCAATTGTCATTACGATTCATTTGCTGAATTTATTAGTCCATGATACCGTAGGACTATGTGATTCGTCAGAAAAAGGCATGATGGCGACTTTTTTCTGTATAACAGGATTATTAGTTACTCGTTGGATTTATTCTAGACATTTCCCGTTAAGTGATTTATACGAATCCTTGATGTTCCTTTCATGGAGTTTCTCTATTATTCATATGGTTCCATATTTTAGGAACCATAAAAATTCTTTAAGCGCAATAACCGCGCCAAGTGCTATTTTTACCCAAGGTTTTGCCACTTCAGGTCTTTTAACTGAAATGCATCAATCTGCAATATTAGTACCCGCTCTACAATCCCAGTGGTTAATGATGCACGTAAGTATGATGTTATTGGGTTATGCATCTCTTTTATGTGGATCGTTATTATCAGTAGCTCTTTTAGTCATTACATTTCGAAAAACCTTAGGTATTCCTGGTAAAAACAATCATTTCTTAATTGGGTCATTTCCCTTTGGCGAGATACGCTACTTCAATGAAAAAAGAAAAAGAAGTGTTTTAAAAAAAACATCTTTTTTTTCATTTAGAAATTATCACAGGTATCAATTGACTCAGCGATTGGATCATTGTAGTTATCGTATCATTAGTCTAGGGTTTACTTTTTCAACCATAGGTATTCTTTCGGGAGCAGTATGGGCTAATGAGGCATGGGGGTCTTATTGGAATTGGGACCCCAAGGAAACTTGGGCATTTATTACTTGGACCATATTCGCAATTTATTTACATACTAGAACAAATCAGAGATTTCAAGATGTAGGTCCGGCAATTGTGGCTTCTATGGGATTTCTTATAATTTGGATATGCTATTTTGGGGTCAATCTATTAGGAATAGGACTACATAGTTATGGTTCATTCGCATTAACATCTAATTAAGGACATCCAATTAAGGAAAGGGCCTGAAGAATACATAAGAACGCCGTCCCGTATAGAATATAAGAAACTTTGTGCGAGTTTTTGAGAACCATTTGAATCACTACTTGATTCAAGTGGTTCTCAAAAACTCCAGATGTCTCTAATTCCAATTCATTTTTTTTTCATTGTGCAGTTAACGTTAAATCACAGGATTCTTTGACTTTATGTCTTATTGATGAATGATGAAAACAAAACTATTTATGAAAATAATTAGATATAATAGCCTCTACCCTATCAACTGATAGGGAGAGAACGAAATCGGGATAAATACCAATCCCTACTACAGGTAGAAAGATACAGATCGAAACAAATAGTTCTCGTGGTCCAGAATCCAAAAAATAAGAGTCTGGGACGTTGAATAGCTTATATCCATAGAACATCCGACGTAACATAGATAATGAATAAATAGGAGTTAATATCATTCCAATTGCCATTACAAAAGAAATTACTATTTTTGGCATTAAAAGATATTTCGAGCTGGTAATTATTCCAAAAAATACTACCAATTCCGCAACAAAACCACTCATTCCCGGCAATGCAAGAGAAGCCATCGAGAAGCTACTGAACATGGTAAATATTTTTGGCATTGGGATAGCTATTCCTCCCATTTCGTCGAGATAAACAAGACGTATTCTATCGTAACTTGTTCCTGCCAAGAAAAAAAGTGCAGCACCAATAAATCCATGAGAGATTATTTGTAAAATGGCCCCATTAAGTCCCGTATCAGTTATGGAACCAATCCCTATAAGTGTGAAACCCATATGAGATACAGAGGAATAGGCTATTCTCTTTTTGAAATTGCGTTGACCGAAAGAAGTTGAAGCTGCATAGATTATTTGAATTGCTCCCACTATGACCAACCAGGGAGAAAATATAGAATGAGCATGGGGTAATAATTCCATATTGATCCGAACCAATCCGTATGCTCCCATTTTTAATAAGATTCCAGCTAGAAGCATACATGTACTGTAATGTGCTTCTCCATGGGTATCTGGTAACCATGTATGTAGGGGTATAATCGGCGATTTGACAGCATAAGCAATAAGGAAGCCAAAATAGAATATTATTTCCAATCCCAAAGGATACGATTGATTAGCTAATGTTTCAAAATTTAATGTTGGTTCATTGGAGCCATATAAACCCATGCCCGAAACTCCCATTAAGAGAAAAACGGAACCCCCCGCTGTGTACAAAATAAACTTTGTAGCCGAGTACATACGTTTTTTCCCCCCCCACATGGATAGAAGTAGGTAAACAGGAATTAATTCTAACTCCCACATGAGGAAAAAAAGTAAAAGGTCTCTAGAAGAAAATGATCCTACTTGACCACTGTACATTGCTAACATCAGGAAATGGAACAATCGCGAATCTCTAGTAACTGGCCGAGCCGCTAAAGTGGCTAAAGTAGTGATGAATCCCGTCAGTAAAATAGGTCCTATGGAAAGTCCATCGATTCCCGGTCTCCAATGAAAATCAAAAATATGTATCCATTTATAAGCCTCCTCCAATTGGATTAATGGATCGTCCGATTGGAAATGATAACAGAATGCGTAGGTCGTTAGAAGGAGTTCTAATAAGCATATACAAATAGTATACCATCGAATCACCTTATTTTTATTCCCTCTATAAGGGACAAAGAAAATTGACGAACCCGCCGATATCGGTAAAACAACAATTACTGTTAACCAAGGAAAATAACTCGTGGTAAAGACAAGATAGACTTTGACCAGAAAAACCCGCGCTCGAAATAGTCTATTTTTATTTTTCTCGAGTACGGGTTTTTGTCGGTAAAGAGGAATCAAATGTATTCAAGTGACATTTTCTGGAACGTATCAATAAGCTAGACCCATGCTTCGGGTTGTCTCATGCCATAAATAAACCCGAACACTCAAGAAATCCGTTGGACAAGCAGATTCACATCTTTTACAACCTACACAGTCCTCTGTTCTTGGAGCAGAAGCAATTTGCTTAGCTTTACATCCGTCCCAAGGTATCATTTCCAATACATCTGTGGGGCAGGCTCGTACACATTGAGTACACCCTATACATGTATCATAAATCTTTACTGAATGTGACATTGGATCTATAAATTTTGGAAACGTTATCAATTTTCGATCTGGTTAAATCATAAATCAGTAGTAATTGAATTCTATATTTTAGACACCAGACGAATCAGTGGTTTACCAGAATTTTTTTTGATAATCAATTTTCTTCTGGATCTGTTCATGAGAGAAGGCCAAGATACTTTGATTTCTTACGTTTCAGCAAACACGGTCATACGAGTTATACGCGCCAGTTCTAAATTGGTGAATATATTATTAGATAGATATACTTTATTTATATCATTACGACTATTTATTCAACAAATTTGATTGATTGATACGAGTTGATTTTCGGTTACGATGGATCGATGAAACAATAGCCGGCCCAATAGCTGCTTCAGCGGCTGCAATAGCTATAACAAAAATCGAGAAAATATCTCCTTTTAATTGGCGACTATCAAATAAATCAGAAAACGTTACGAGATTCATATTAACCGCATTCAGTATAAGCTCAAGACACATAAGTGCTCTAACCATGTTTCGGCTTGTGATCAGTCCATAAATACCGATCGAAAATAAATAGGCACTCAAAATAAGTACATACTCGGTCATCATTGACCAACTCCTCATCAATCTTGATTTATTTCAATATGAACAACAATTTCCCTGATTTGATTGACTAGAATAGAACAAGTATGTAACAAAGAAAGGTATTAATTAGTAATAGATCGAACTAAAATAAAACCCCTTCAATTTAGAATAGAATTTAGGAATAATAGAATATTAAAATGTAACTGAAGGAAAATTGATGTGATAATAATAATATAGAACAAAGCAAGACTTTTTTTTCTTTAATTTTGGATTTCTAATTCGAAGTATTTATTACTTATTCTATTACTGACGAGCCATAGCAATTGCACCTATCAAAGCAGCTAAAAGAATTATAGAAATGAGTTCAAATGGAAGATAAAAATCAGTTGCTAAACGAATACCAATTTGTTGAACGTTACTTGTTAGGTCCTGCTCTATAATCTGGTTTGATCTTGTAGTCCAAATAATCCCGTACCATGACGTATTCCAAATAGTAGTAATTAGTGAAAAAAGAATACTTGTACAAACCAATGAGGTGACTCCATCTCCAACGGTCCAAAGATGGAAATCGTTGGAATATTCTGAACCATTCATGAACATCACAGCAAATACGATTAAAACATTTACCGCTCCCACACAAATAAGGAGCTGTGCAGCAGCTACAAAATAGGAGTTAGATGGAATATGGAATAAGGATATACAAACAAGAACCAATCCCAACGAAAAGGCAGAATAAATTGGATTGGTAAGTAATACCACTCCCAGACCTCCCAATATAAGACCTAATCCTAGAAATACTAAAAGAATATCATGTATTAGTCCAGGTAAATCCATTATGTGTAAAATAAGAGATAAAATAAGTCAAAATATTTCCTAAACTTACTGACTGGGCCAAGAGAGGTTACCTTAGCTTTTTTTTCTTGTATATGATACGTTGCTAATTGAATCCTAATGAATGTGATGTGGATTGAGATAGATACCGTTATTGGACCAATCCCATTACTGTATCTGAATGTATCCGAAAGAGTAGTTCAAAATTATGTATTTGGAAATCATCACAGATATATGAATCTATTCGAAATCCAAATCAAGGTGTGATTCTCACCAATCAATAGTTATGATTTGGAGTTATTAACTGAACAAAATGAAATAAGCTTCGCTCCTTTAGATGAAAACAGAATCTTAGAAATTTGTAACCGTTCTTGCATTAAGAGGTTTATCCATGGCTATTTTTATTTGAGTAGAATTCCTAGTTGTTCGAATTGTGTAATCTTCAATTACTGACATCGGTAACCGACCCAAAGCAATTTGATTATAATTCAATTCGTGACGATTATAAGCAGAAAGTTCATATTCTTCAGTCATTGATAAACAGTTTGTTGGACAATACTCGACACAGTTCCCACAAAATATACAGATTCCGAAATCAATACTATAATTAAGCAATCGTTTCTTTCTAATATCTGTTTCCAATCTCCAATGAACAACGGGTAAATCTATGGGGCATACCCGAACACATACTTCACAAGCAATGCATTTATCAAATTCAAAGTGGATTCTACCACGAAAACGCTCTGATGTGATCGATTTTTCATAAGGATATTGAATAGTTACAGGTAAACGATTCGCGTGAGATAAAGTAATCATGAAACTTTGACCAATGTACCTTGCGGCTCGTACCGTTTGTTGACCATAATTCATGAACCCAGTCACCATAGGGAACATATCGTGGATATCCATGAATAATTTGATGTTTCTTTCTCTTGCTCGAGAGAGGTTATGAATCGAGAATATATCTGTTACAACGAAACGAGTTGGAAAGAAGTTATTAATAATAGATTACCTAGAGAAATAGGTAAAAGAAATTTCCATCCAAGATTTAATAGTTGGTCCATTCTCATCCTAGGTAAAGTCCATCTTGTTATGATAGGAACGAACAGGAACAAATAAGATTTAGCTAATGTAATAAGGATATCAATTGTCGTTCCAAAGACTCCGTCCGTCTTATTTATTCCGAAAGGTTCAGGAATGAATATGTACGGAATAGGAAGATTCCACCCACCCAAGTAAAGAACCGTTACAAATAATGAAGAAACTAGTAGATTTAGATAAGAAGCAACGTAAAATAAACCAAATTTGATACCTGAATATTCGGTTTGATAACCTGCTACTAATTCCTCCTCTGCTTCTGGTAAATCAAAGGGTAATCTCTCACATTCTGCTAGGGAAGAAATTAGAAAAACTATAAACCCTATAGGTTGACGCCACAGATTCCACCCCCAAAATCCATATTTTGACTGTGCCTCAACTATATCAACTGTACTTGAACTGTTAGATAATCATAGTCGATGATAACATTACTGTTCCCATCACTATTCCAGAACCGCACATGAGACCTACGCTTCATACGGCTCCTCGATGGCCACAAATAAATCTAAGGACCGGTTCATTTCATTATTACCTCGGCATGTTTGTAGGTAGGGTAGATAGAGTAAAGATGCATCGGAGAGTCCCGAATTAGACCAATGGAATTCTGTCTGCTATAATAACAAATCAAAAGTGCTTCCGAATTGATCTCATCCTTTTATAATGAAAATTACAATTTCTCTTTGTTCAGTAATAACTTAAGCCTTCAATAAAATACTCGTTGTATCAATAGATGTTTCAACTTTTGTACGAAAGAAAAATAATCAGACACTAGTTCATGAGTCATAGTTGATGAATCATGATAAGGATTCTATCTGTATGAATATAATGAATATAATATAGGATGGCGTAAAGAAAGAATAAACAAAGATCTCTTATTATTCCATTTTTCTATTCCTATTGCATTCCATTTCCTTCCTTCCTGTTCTTCTTTCTCAAAGGGATTCTAAAAAAAAAAGAATTACTTCGTTCCTGACAGTCATTTCTTTAATCAATGGATAGAAGCATACTCTGGATCGGAATCGTGAGGAAGTACTGCTTGATCATTTCTACCAACTTAAAGCCCTCATTATGATTCCTTTTATGCAGAAATATCCCTTTGGATACTTTACATTATCTCCATCACTAATCCTTTGTGTACCTTGGTGTTACTAACCGTCCACTCATTTTTGATTGATCCCCGATATGGTAATCTATACAAGAAAAGTAGAAACTACATACAGTTGATCTTTTGCGCCCGCTTCAAGTTATGATGATTAATCAACCAATCTTGGGGTAAACAGTTTCGACTGCTTATGTTTACTTCCACCTTACTCTCGTACATAGGGAATGAGAATCTATTTTATTACTGCAAATTTGTAAGCTGTTTTGTTTCACTCATATAACTATCTGGTTTATCTCATCGACCTGAATGATGAATAAAAAAAGAAAAATATCTATTCAATATATTCAACCCCTTTCCTAGAAATAAAGGAGAAATAAAGGAAAGGGGTAAAAGTTCATGTTCCAACGAATCACACGTAGAGATATTGATAACACACACGGAGTTAATGGTATTTCATAACTAATAGATTGAGCAGCAGCCCGTAGACCACCTGAAAAGGAATACTTATTATTCGACCCATATCCTGACATAAGAAGTCCAATAGGAGCAATACTGGAAATAGCGATCCATAAAAAAACGCCTATACCGAGATCGGCTAGAACAAGGCGATAGCCAAAAGGAATTACTGAATAACTTAGTAGAATTGATATAACCGCTATAGACGGCCCAATACTGAATAAACGAATATCTCCTCTAGATGGTAGAAGATCCTCTTTGAAAAGTAGTTTGGTTCCATCTGCTAGAGCTTGAAGAATTCCCAAGGGGCCGGCATATTCAGGCCCAATACGTTGTTGTATCCCTGCGGATATTTCTCTTTCTAACCACACAATCACGAGTACACCTATTGTGATTCCCAATACAGGAGTAAAAATAGGGACAAGCAACCATAAGAGGTCATAGACCTCTTTTAAGGATTCCGATCTGGAAAAAGAATTGATAGCTTGCACTTCTGTCGTATCAATTATCATTTCAACGATCAACTTCCCCCATAATGATATCTATACTACCTAGTATCGTCATGATATCAGCCAATTTCATTCTTTTAACTAGGTGAGGAAGAATTTGCAAATTGATGAAACCTGGTGGACGAATTTTCCATCTCCAGGGAAAAACACTATTATCTCCTATCAGAAAAATTCCCAATTCTCCCTTTGGAGCTTCTACTCTCACATAAAGTTCTTGTTTCGACAATTCAAAAGTGGGAGAAGGCTTTTTACTAATGAATCGATAGTCAAAATCATTCCATTCGGAATCACTTTCTCTATCAAAGCGTCGACCTTCTAAATTCTCATAGGGCCCTCCCGGAATTCCTTCCAGAGCTTGTTGAAGAATTTTTATAGATTCTGTCATTTCACTGATTCGTACTAAATAACGAGCTAATGAGTCTCCTTCTTTTTGCCATTGCACTTGCCAATCGAATTCGTCGTAACACTCATAATGATCAACTTTACGAAGATCCCATTGGATTCCGGAAGCTCGTAGCATTGGTCCCGATAAACCCCAATTTATTGCTTCCTCCCCACCAATAATGCCCACCCCTTCAACTCGTTCCAAAAAAATGGGATTCCGCGTAATAAGCTTTTGATATTCAACAACTCCCGTTAAAAAATAATCGCAGAAATCGAAACATTTATCTATCCAGCCATGAGGTAGATCAGCAGCTACTCCTCCGATACGGAAATAATTATGCATCATTCGCATACCTGTGGCAGCTTCAAATAGATCATATAGCAATTCCCTTTCTCTGAAAATATAGAAGAAAGGAGTCTGTGCACCGATATCCGCCATAAAAGGTCCAAGCCATAACAAATGAGAAGCTATACGACTCAGCTCCAGCATGATTACTCTGATATAGCTAGCTCTTTTAGGTACTTGAATATTTCCTAATTGTTCTGGTGCATTTACTGTTATTGCTTCTGTGAACATAGTGGCTAAATAATCCCAACGTGTTACATAAGGCAGATATTGTATAATTGTTCGGTTTTCTGCAATTTTTTCCATTCCTCTGTGTAAATAACCCAATACAGGTTCGCAGTCAATAACATCTTCACCATCTAGAGTAACGATGAGTCGAAGAACACCATGCATTGAGGGGTGGTGAGGACCCATATTGACTATCATGAGGTCTTTTCTTGTAGCCGGTACATTCATATGTTTTTTCCCCGATTCCTTATTCCATCAATTGCTGAAAACGAAAGGAGGTTCATCAAAATCCAAGATCTAATAAATCAAAAAATTCAAACAATCTTCAAATTAACGAGTTTTTGGCTCCCGAATACCTAACTGATCGATTAATTCTTTATAACGTACTCTATTTTTCTTTGACAAATAAGCCAGCAGCCGTTGACGTTTTCCCAGAATTCTCCGCAGGCCTATCTGAGATGAATAGTCTTTTCTGTGCAATTCCAAATGTGAAGTAAGTTTCCGTATCTTATTGGTGAAACTGAATACTTGAAATTCAACAGATCCTTTGTTTTTTTCTTCTTGCGGAATAACCGAGATGAATGAATTTTTGACCATAAAAATAATTCTTTTCTTTCTCTTTTTTTTTTCTTTTACACAGATATGGATTTTCCCGATCAGGAATAATAATAATGCCAGCCATTTCGATCTAGTACATACAATAAAAAATCTGTATTTATTACTACTTTTTTCTATCAAATCAAATTCATAAATATTGTAATTTGATTTGATAGAAAGTCAAAGAAATTTCCGTACCCACGTTTGGACCTAAGAAGATTCTGCCGATTTATTCCTAGATCCAATCCAATCGATACGTCATTGAATAAGTATCATGTAGCAAAATGTAATACAACGTGTGTGTGTACATCTGTCTACCCACATATCCCAGATATGACACGCGATATATAAGAAATGTACCAACTATCAACCAATTCCGAATCGTGGTGGATACATATGTAGCCTTAACATACTGAAACGACTGCCATTATTGGTATCAAACCAGTAGCGATTAATACAAGCTAAATCTTCTAATCGATAATTAGGCCAAAGGAACAATTTGAATTGAATGAATTTATTTATATCTGTATCAATATGCTTGTCCTCGTCCAAAAATTGCCCAAAGTTCTTTACGTTGTTGCCATTGAAAAATACGAGATTTCTATCCACAACATTCCTATTTCCGGAATTGAAGGAGATTCGAATTCTCAATTCTCTGCGACGTCTAGGAGATATAATATTTTCAGGAACAAGCAAATCATAATCATTTTCGGCTCCATTCACAAGCATTTTTCCATGTTGTGCAATAGATCCATCGAAATAATTCTCATCAACGTATCTTTTTTCTCGGTATCTTCGATTAGTTTGGTGCTTATTCTTATGGACCAATGAAATGCCTATGGTTTGATACATAATAAATTGCCCATCCCATTTTATAGACAGACGGACCGGTTCGATAATAAATATTCCCCTTTTTATCAATTCTCTAAGAGTTAGATCTTTCTGAATCAACATTACATCCAGGCGCATTTCTCCTCTTTGAATAGAGGATATAGCAATTTCCCTTGGATTTATAAGTCTAAGCAGGAGACAATATACCTTGACATTATTCATCATTCTTTGATTCAAAGGATCATCCCATCTTAATTGAAAAAGCAAATATCTTTTCAAGAAGAACTGTAGTTCTGCTCTCTTGTTGCTCTTGAATTGTCTTTTCTTTCCACGTTTTTTAATGTCTGATTTTGCATAATCTTTTTCAACATCTTTTTGTTGGTTTTGTGTATCTGACCTAAGATTTCCTTGGCCAAATTCTTCTTTTTCTTCTTGATTTCGATTCTCTAATTCAAGATAATCTTTTTGATTAGATGATATAGGAAGTTCTCCTTTTTGATTTCCATTGATGTTTTTATTTTCACTAATGGTTTCATTTCCGTGAAAATTGAAAAGAAGTAATTTGATTGGTATGATCCATGGCTTAATCTTATATGCATCATAAAGTGGCACAAATTCTGAGAAGAACCAAGGCTCTAGATTTGTTATGGGACGATATAGCATTCCTTGATTCATTCCCATCCGGCCCAAAAAGAAACTTTTTGCATTGAGTGGGTTGATTTCTTGATAAGTCGTCAAATAAAAAGGATTTTTCTTGTCAATTATTTGATAATCATTAGTCCCGATCTTCGTATTTTTATTAATGTTGGTCCAGGCCTCAATATCGATATTTTTTCTAAGACAAAAATGGAGAATTTTCCATTCCAAATATTTTCTATCCCTACTTTTACCCCTATCAATAATATATTTTTCTTCTAGATAATCACTAAGAGCTATACCTCCCAGTACAAAAACGGATTCGGATTTAGGTGTGTTGTAATTATATGGAATCCCTCGGTCCTCGTTTACTTGTAATGGTGATCGGTATGAGTCTTTACTATCTCCATAATTAATATATTTATATGAAAAAAGATCATATCTGTAGTGTTTTTGAAATTTTTCTTTTTGACTCGGCAATGAATTCACTACAGAATCATTTTGTTTCTCGTAATGAATGAATTGGTCTTTTTCATAGGAATCCCTTTTGTAGTCTTTATTTTGAATCGTACGATGTTGATTGACTCTATCTCGCCATTTTTTTGATACTAATCTAGACCATATAGTCTGAGATAAATTGTATTGATAATGACCTCTTAACCAGTTTTTCCACTCATCCATTCCAGAATTCGGAAGTTTCTTAAATTTGGAATCAAATATTCCTCGTGTCCCCAAATAATCCCTTATTCTATCCCTAAGAAAAAGATCGCGATATTGAAGTACAGATTTCAAGCGATACTTGTTAATAACTTGGGTTTTTGATAATTTGTAAAATAAATATGCTTGGGACAAGGAAGATAGATCCCAATAAATCCGTGATTTATTATTACTAATATTAGAAAAATACTTTTTGCTAATCGAAATTATTGTATTTTGATTTGTTTCATCAATTCCTTCTTTCTTTCTTTGATCATTGTAAATGTATTTATCGATAATTTTTTTTGTTGATTCAAAGAAAAGTTGTGCATTGACCCTGGGAATATTAATGGCGCATAGAAAGATATCTATGTATATTCTTTCACTGAAAATTTTAAGAAAATAGCGCCATTTACGTATGAACCGGGCACTTCTTCTTTTTGATATCTGCCAAATATGTTTCTGTGATTCAGATCTTTTATCATCACAACTTGTTTCGTTAGGACTACTATTTCTATCTGGAGTTAGAAATATTGTTCTTTTTTCTTTTGTAATCCTTTCTATTTGATTTCTTATCATGGTTGTCCTGTCGGCCAGATCTTTCATTTTTTTTTCTGTCAGTGAATAATTTGTCCAATCCATGGATCTAATTCGAATGGTTGGTTCACTAACAATCTTATTACTGATTATGGTTATGGAATCTTTTTTATTTTCATTCGATTCATATACTTTCTTGCGTCCAAATAAGAAAATGGAGTTTACTTTTGCAAACTCTTTTATTATTTTTTTTATAAATAAAACTATTTTTCTAATCCATCTTGTTTTTTCTTTTGAGACCTTTCGAAACCATTCTTTTAAAACGCTTAGAACTAAAAAAGATTTTTTTTTCGCTTTTCTAATTTTTTTTTCGAGTTCTTTTAAAATGGGTTCAAAAAAGGAAGG